CCCCGGTTAGATTCAGGCATGATACGCTTTTTCTTTATTGGGATAACCCAAGTACTCTCTTGCGGATCCATGAAACAACTCTCAGAAATCTTTTTCCCTTTTGGAAGATACAGGAGCGAAACAATCAACCTATTTCTATTGGAAGACCAAAAAGATTCTTCCAATGTCTCCTTTCTGGGTCCAATGGAATTCATAGGTATAGGAAGAAGCCCCATCAAATAGAGATTTTTTCTTTCGACCATCTTTCGATTGTTAATACGAGATATAAGGACCACTACTACAAGCAGTACTACACCTTTGATCGTGAAATATCGATTGCTTGTTGCACCCTGTGAATCACGTGAAAGTAGGATACTCCAAATTCGGGGGTCAAAGAGTTTCATAAAACGTTCTTGGTGGAAAAAAATGTGAGTGAAAGATCCCACTGAATCGAATTTGATCCATGAATCTAAGAAATAGTGAGAATTCTTGATCTCTCTCAATATCTCTCTCAATTCGAATATCCAGGATTTGAATTGATGTCGTTTCATTGATTCCTCCTAAAGATTTCATTTCAATTGGAATTTGGTTATTCACGATGTACGATGATCCCTGTTAAGCATCCATGGCTGAATGGTTAAAGCGCCCAACTCATAATTGGCAAATTCGTAGGTTCAATTCCTGCTGGATGCACGCCAATGGGAACATTCAATAAGTCTATTGGAATTGGCTCTGTATCAATGGAATCTCATCATCCATACATAGCGAATTGGTATGGTATATTCATACCATAACATATGAACAGTAAGAACTAGAATTCTTATCGATACTGGAACTCATAGGGAAGAAAATGGATTTATGGATGGAATCAAATATGCAGTATTTACAGAAAAAAGTATTCGGTTATTGGGGAACAATCAATATACTTCTAATGTCGAATCAGGATCAACTAGGACAGAAATAAAGCATTGGGTCGAACTCTTCTTTGGTGTCAAGGTAAGAGCTATGAATAGTCATCGACTCCCGGGAAAGGGTAAAAGGATGGGACCTATTATGGGACATACAATGCATTACAGACGTATGATCATTACGCTTCAACCGGGTTATTCTATTCCACCTCTTATAGAGAAAAGAACTTAAAGCAAAAGACTTAATAACACGGCAATACATTTATACAAAACTTCTACCCCGAGCACACGCAATGGAGCCGTAGACAGTCAAGTGAAATCCAATCCACGAAAGAATTTGATCTATGGACAGCATCGTTGTGGTAAAGGTCGTAATGCCAGAGGGATCATTACCGCAGGGCATAGAGGGGGAGGTCATAAGCGTCTATACCGTAAAATCGACTTTCGACGGAATGAAAAAGGGATATCTGGTAGAATCGTAACCATAGAATATGACCCTAATCGAAATGCATACATTTGTCTCATAAACTATGGGGATGGTGAGAAGAGATATATTTTACATCCCAGAGGGGCTATAATTGGAGATACCATTGTTTCTGGTACAGAAGTTCCTATATCAATGGGAAATGCCCTACCTTTGAGTGCGGTTTGAACTATTGATTTACGTAATTGGAAGTAACCAATTAGGTTTATGACGAAACCTAGAAATCGATCACTGATCCAATTGGAGTACCTCTACGGGATAGACCTCAACAGAAAACTGTTGAGTAACGGCAGCAAGTGATTGAGTTCAGTAGTTTCTCATAGAAAATTATTGACTCTAGAGATATGGTAATATGGAGAAGACAAAATTGTTTGAAGCGCGCACAGAACCGGAAGCGCCCCTTGTTTCAAAGAGAGGAGGACGGGTTATTCACATTTCATTTGATGGTCAGAGGCGAATTGAAAGCTAAGCAGTGGTAATTAGAAAGACCCCCCGGGGAAAAATAGAGATGTCTCCTACGTTACCCGTAATATGTGCAAGTATCGACGTAATTTCATAGAGTCATCCGGTCTGAATGCTACATGAAGAACATAAGCCAGATGACGGAACGGGGAGACCTAGGATGTAGAAGATCATAACATAAGTGATTCGGCAGATTTGGATTCCTATATATCCACTCATGTGGTACTTCATCATACGATTCATATAAGATCCATCTGTCTAGATATCATCATATACATCTAGAAAGCCGTATGCTTTGGAAGAAGCTTGTACAGTTTGGGAAGGGGTTTTGATTGATAAAAAAGAAGAATCTACTTCAACCGATATGCCCTTAGGCACGGCCATACATAACATAGAAATCACACTTGGAAAGGGTGGACAATTAGCTAGAGCAGCAGGCGCTGTAGCGAAACTGATTGCAAAAGAGGGTAAATCGGCCACATTAAGATTACCATCTGGGGAGGTCCGTTTGATATCCAAAAACTGCTTAGCAACAGTCGGACAAGTGGGTAATGTTGGGGTGAACCAAAAAAGTTTGGGTAGAGCCGGATCTAAGTGTTGGCTAGGTAAGCGTCCTGTAGTAAGAGGAGTAGTTATGAACCCTGTAGACCATCCCCATGGGGGCGGTGAAGGGAGAGCCCCAATTGGTAGAAAAAAACCCACAACCCCTTGGGGTTATCCTGCGCTTGGAAGAAGAAGTAGGAAAAGGAACAAATATAGTGATAGTTTTATTCTTCGTCGCCGTAAATAGGAACATTGAAAATCGAATTTTTGGAATTGGAAATAATATGAT